AGCCCATACTGCTCCTGAAAGAATACCTATGGTTAAAAATAGAAATCCTAGGCTAATCACACGATAACTCCAATAATCTAATTGTTGAATCAATTGGGCCTTGTAATAATTCTTAGCAGACAAAAAGTAATTTTTTTGAAAAATATTGTTTCTTTCATTCTTGTATTGGATTTCACCAAATGAAAAAGACTCATTTAATTTTAAGAAATGATTACTTTTATAACTATAAAAAATCTTTCTAAATGTAATGACTAGAAGTGCTACTGATAATAAGGATCCACAAAGAAGAGCCGCATAGCTCAATATCATCATACTTACGTGCATTATTAACCACTCCGATTGTAGAGCAGGTACTAATATTGTGGGTTTACGTATTTCAGTTAAAAGACCCGAAGTAGCAAACCCCTGGGTAAAAATAGTACTTGAGGCAGTTATTTCGGTTAAATAATTTTTTCTTATTTTGAAATAAGGGACTATATGAATAAGGGAGAAACTCCATGAAAGAAAGATTAATGATTCATATAAATCACTTAGTGGGAAATGGCCCGAATAAATCCAACGAGTGATTAATAATCCTGTTAAACATAAAAAAGTAACTATCATCCCCTTTTCTGACGAATCATATGGTTTTATGATTTCATTGCCCAATAAGGTTATCAAATGAATTATAATTACAATTATAACAATCGAAAAGGAAATATGAGTGAATATATGCTCTAAAGTTGAAAATATCATAAAAATGAAAAAAGGGAGGGAATCCCCTAAATTAATCTTAATTAAGAATTAGAAATCGGGAATTTAATTTATTTTTATTATAGGATCTATTGGATATCTTTTAGAAGATGTTATGCCGCCACTCGGACTCGAACCGAGATGCTCTAGCACTGCTTCCTAAGAGCAGCGTGTCTACCGATTTCACCATAGCGGCTTACTCGAACTAATAATAGCCTATTTATATTCAATCGTCGATATTGAACAAGTCAATTCAATCAAATAAGTTTTTTAGTCAACACTCAAATTGGTAAAAAAAATGAGTTCAAAAGTCAATTTGAAGGTTCATTAGTTTCATTTATTAGGGTGTCCGTTTACTTATCTTAGGGCTTTGACGTAGTTTATCCTATTCTAAAATCCAACTTTTGTAAGTAGATTATTCTCTCGATAGAATAAAAAAACTGTTTTCATTTTTTACTTTTATTGATACTTCACTTCATTATTTCTCGTTTATCTGATTTCATAAATTTCAAACAAAAAATAAATTTTCTCAATGAATCCAAAATAGGTTATTTTGGATTATTTTAAAGTGACACATTATTTGTACATTGACAGTTTAGTTATACATAATATCTCAACAATGACGTTCTTTTATTAATTGGGGTCAAAATTGGAGATATATGGTAAATCCATTTCATATAGTAATTACTAAAAATTATAAATTAAGAAGTCATAAAGTTATCCAAAATTTTTTACCATGTAATCCATTAGTTTCAACAATCCATTAATTTGAACTAAAAATATTATATCTGCCCTTCCCGAGAAAGAGAAAAATTGTTCAGTATTGTAAAGGTCGATGGGGAAAATAAGACTCCCCACCACAAAAATATTAGTGAAAATATACTACAAAGAAATAAAAAATCTTGTATTTGTTTCTTTATTCTTTTTTTTTTAGAATTCAGAAAAAAGAAGAATTCTTTTTTTTTAGACATCTTATAAGATGGAAACCTGGTCTATTTCATATTGATTAGAATAGGGACTGCCCATTGTTAATTTCATATTAAAAAAGTATTGAGCCAAATTTTTGAGTCAAATCCATTCCGATTATTCCAATATTTTAGGACTTATTTGTTTGTCGTACAAAAAAACTTTTTGAATTCCCAGTAGAAAGAGATTTCCCTAATGACAAAGCTTTTAACGCCGCCCAATATCCTTTCCTTTTCCAAATATTTTTACGAATACGCTTTTTTGATATAGAAGTACGTTTTTTTGGAACTGCCATTTGAAAATCATTGTTATAGTTGGATGTGAAAGACATCTATTATTCAAAACAAATTATTATTTCTTATTCATTATCTATTTTTTCTATAAATAATATTCTCTTCATAAAAAAGAAATATAGATATGTGAACGATCCGTTAAATTGGATCAAAAATTACTTGAAATAATAAAATTTTGATTCCATACAAGATTTGTCAAACCAAAAATTTTTGGTTTGGAACTCTTAGTTCTCCTCTCAAATTTATATCTTTAGAATCTGCTAGGTCATAGAAATGAAACTTAATGATTTAATAAAAATAAATAAAGAACCTAAAAGACCTTGATTTTCGTCATTCTAGACTTTATTTACATGTAATAAAATACCTCAATTGTAAACTTTTGCCTAATAAAAAACTTGAGTCTTTTTTTAGTCAAACTCGAGAAAAGAATACACCTAAATTCAATTTTTAATAAATTGAATTTTGAAATTCGAATGAGATTACTAATAAATCTGTTAAAGGATACGTGG